ATTAAAGTCCTACGTGATCTGAGTTCAGACCGGAGCAATCCAGGTCAGTTTCTATCTATAATGCCATTTTTCCTAGTACGAAAGGACCGGAATAAGGGGGCCCATGTTACAAACACGCCCCACCCCTACTTAATGAAACCAACTAAATTAAATAAAGGAGAGCAAGCCTAAATATCAAGATAAGATTATTAAGGTGGCAGAGCCCGGTAATTGCAAAAGGCCTAAGCCCTTTCCCTCGGAGGTTCAAATCCTCCCCTTAATTATGACCTCCCTCCTAATCACCTGTATTATTAACCCACTAGCTTACATTGTACCAGTACTACTAGCAGTTGCCTTCCTAACACTAATCGAACGAAAAGTACTAGGATATATACAACTACGTAAAGGTCCTAACATTGTTGGCCCCTACGGACTCCTACAACCAATTGCAGATGGCATTAAACTATTCATTAAAGAACCAGTACGCCCATCAACATCATCCCCGCTCCTATTTCTTGCCACTCCTATTTTAGCCCTAACACTGGCCCTATTACTATGAACACCAATACCCTTCCCACACTCCCTAACCGACCTAAACCTTGGTATATTATTTATCTTATCTATTTCAAGCCTAGCCGTTTACTCCATCCTAGGCTCAGGATGAGCCTCCAACTCCAAATACGCCTTAATTGGGGCCCTACGAGCAGTTGCTCAGACCATCTCTTACGAAGTTAGCCTCGGATTAATCCTACTTTCTGTTATCATCTTCACCGGGGGCTTTACTCTGCAAATATTTAACACAACCCAAGAAGTAATATGACTACTCATTCCCACTTGACCATTAGCTGCCATATGATATATCTCTACCCTTGCAGAAACAAATCGAGCCCCATTTGATCTAACAGAAGGAGAATCAGAACTAGTCTCAGGATTTAACGTAGAATACGCAGGAGGTCCATTTGCCCTCTTCTTCCTAGCCGAATATACCAACATTCTACTAATAAATACACTATCCGCCGTCCTATTCATAGGCGCAACTCACAACATTACCTTTCCTGAATTTACTTCAATTAATATTATAATAAAAGCCGCACTACTCTCAATACTATTCCTATGAGTACGTGCATCTTATCCCCGATTCCGATACGACCAGCTTATACACCTTGTATGAAAAAACTTCCTACCTCTAACCCTAGCCCTCATCCTATGACACATCGCACTACCAATCGCATTCACAGGATTACCACCACAACTATAGGAGCTGTGCCCGAATGCTCAAGGACCACTTTGATAGAGTGACTCATGGAGGCTAAAATCCTCCCAGCTCCTTAGAAAAAAGGGATTCGAACCCATATTCTGGAGATCAAAACTCCAAGTGTTTCCACTACACCACTTTCTAGTAAGATCAGCTAAATTAAGCTTTTGGGCCCATACCCCAAAAATGTAGGTTAAAATCCTTCTCTTACCAATGAGCCCCTACGTCCTTATAATCTTAATATCAAGCCTAGGTCTAGGAACAACCCTAACATTTATGAGTTCCCATTGACTACTAGCCTGAATAGGACTTGAAATTAATACACTAGCAATTCTACCACTAATAACCCAACACCACCACCCCCGCGCAGTAGAAGCCACCACTAAATACTTCTTAGCCCAAGCTGCTGCAGCAGCCACCATCCTATTTGCAAGCACCATTAACGCCTGAACAATAGGAGAATGAAATATCCACTGCCTAACACATCCAATTGCCATCACACTAACCATAATAGCATTAGCACTAAAAGTAGGCTTAGCCCCTATACACTTCTGAATACCGCCTGTCATACAAGGTCTAGACTTAACAACAGGGTTAATTATATCCACCTGACAAAAACTAGCACCATTCGCACTAATTATTCAAGTAGCCCCATCCATACACCCACAACTATTAACTATACTAGGTCTGCTATCAGTATTCATTGGAGGCTGAGGAGGACTAAACCAAACTCAACTACGAAAAATCCTAGCCTACTCATCAATCGCTCACCTAGGATGAATAATTGTAATCGTACAATTTAAACCACAACTAACAATCCTTGCCCTCATCACCTATATTATTATAACATCAGCAACATTTCTAACATTTAAACTACTACACTCCACAAAAATCAATACACTAAACATAAACTGAACTAAAACACCAGCCATCACAACAATCGCCACTCTAACCCTCCTATCACTAGGAGGCCTTCCACCCCTAACAGGTTTTATGCCAAAATGATTAATTTTACAAGAACTAGCTACACAAAACCTACCACTAACCGCAACAACAATAGCACTAAGCGCACTACTAAGCCTCTACTTCTACCTACGACTATGCTACTCCATAGCCCTTACAACTTCCCCTAACACAAACAACTCCCTAACCCCATGACGCCTTAACAATACACAAAATATAATCCCACTGGCTGCCTCAACAGCTACAGCCCTACTGCTTCTACCATTAACCCCATTAGCCCAAGCACTAACTAACTAGAGACTTAGGATAATATTAGACCAAAAGCCTTCAAAGCTTTCAGTAGGAGTGAAAATCTCCTAGTCCCTGAATAAGACTTGCAGGACTCTATCCCACATCTTCTGAATGCAACTCAGACACTTTAATTAAGCTAAAGCCTTCCTAGATGAGAAGGCCTCGATCCTACAAATTCCTAGTTAACAGCTAGACGCCCAAGCCAGCGAGCATTCATCTACTTTCCCCGCCCCCTTTAAAAAGGCGGGGAAAGTCCCGGCAGAAACTAACCTGCTTCTTCGGATTTGCAATCCGACATGTTTTACACCACAAGACTGCTGATAGAAAAAGGATTCAAACCTTTATACATGGAGCTACAATCCACCGCCTAAGCATTCGGCCATCCTACCTGTGACAATCACACGCTGATTTTTCTCAACCAACCATAAAGACATTGGCACCCTTTACCTAGTATTTGGTGCCTGAGCTGGAATAGTTGGCACAGCCCTAAGCCTACTAATTCGAGCAGAACTAGCCCAACCAGGCGCCCTCCTAGGTGATGACCAGATTTATAACGTTATTGTTACTGCTCATGCCTTCATCATAATTTTCTTTATAGTAATACCAATTATAATTGGAGGCTTCGGAAACTGGCTTGTACCACTAATAATTGGAGCACCTGATATAGCATTCCCACGAATAAATAATATAAGCTTCTGACTGCTTCCCCCCTCCTTCTTATTACTGCTAGCTTCATCTGGTGTTGAAGCAGGTGCAGGCACAGGATGAACCGTCTACCCCCCACTCGCCGGTAATCTAGCACATGCGGGGGCCTCCGTGGATTTAACTATCTTCTCCCTTCATCTTGCAGGTGTATCATCCATTTTAGGAGCCATTAATTTTATTACAACCATTATTAATATAAAACCCCCAGCCATCTCACAATACCAGACACCACTATTTGTATGAGCCGTATTAATTACAGCGGTACTATTACTACTTTCACTACCAGTCCTAGCTGCTGGCATTACTATACTATTAACCGACCGAAACCTCAATACCACATTTTTCGACCCGGCAGGAGGGGGAGACCCAATTCTCTATCAACACCTCTTCTGGTTCTTCGGTCACCCCGAAGTATATATCTTAATTCTTCCTGGATTTGGTATAATTTCACACATCGTAGCATACTATGCCGGAAAAAAAGAACCTTTCGGCTACATAGGTATAGTCTGAGCTATAATGGCAATCGGCCTTCTAGGTTTTATTGTTTGAGCTCACCACATATTTACAGTAGGAATGGACGTAGACACCCGAGCATACTTTACATCCGCAACAATAATTATTGCAATTCCAACAGGTGTTAAAGTGTTCAGCTGACTTGCCACCCTACATGGAGGCTCTATTAAATGAGAGACCCCAATATTATGGGCCCTCGGCTTTATCTTCCTATTCACCGTAGGGGGACTTACCGGGATTGTACTTTCCAACTCATCTTTAGATATTGTACTCCATGATACATACTATGTAGTAGCCCACTTCCACTACGTTTTATCAATGGGTGCCGTATTTGCCATCATAGGAGCTTTTGTTCACTGATTCCCTTTATTTACAGGCTATACAATACATGATACTTGAACAAAAATTCATTTTGGAACAATATTTGTAGGGGTTAACCTCACCTTCTTCCCACAACACTTCCTAGGCCTAGCAGGCATGCCACGACGATACTCTGACTACCCAGATGCTTACTCACTATGAAATATTATTTCATCTATTGGCTCATTAATTTCCCTAGTTGCAGTCGTAATATTCCTCTATATTTTATGAGAAGCCTTCACCGCCAAGCGAGAAGTCTTATCAATTGAACTAACAAGCACAAATGTAGAGTGGCTACACGGGTGTCCTCCCCCTTACCACACATTTGAAGAGCCAGCCTTCGTACAAGTACAACCAAACTAACGAGAAAGGAAGGAATCGAACCCCCATAAACTAGTTTCAAGCCAGTCACATACCCACTCTGTCACTTTCTTCCATAAGATGCTAGTAAAAACGAACATAACATTGCCTTGTCAAGGCAAAATTGTAGGTTTAAATCCTGCGCATCTTAAGCTCCACAGCTCAATGGCACATCCCTCACAACTAGGATTCCAAGACGCGGCCTCCCCTGTAATAGAAGAACTTCTCCACTTCCACGACCACGCTTTAATAATTGTTTTCCTAATCAGCACCCTAGTATTATACATTATTGTTGTTATAGTAACTACTAAGCTCACTAATAAATACATTTTAGATTCACAAGAAATTGAAATTGTCTGAACGATTCTGCCAGCAGTGATCTTAATTCTAATTGCCCTACCTTCACTACGCATTCTCTACCTAATAGATGAAGTAAATGATCCCCATCTAACTGTGAAAGCCATGGGCCACCAATGATATTGAAGCTATGAATATACAGATTATGAAAACTTAGCTTTCGACTCATATATAGTTCCAACACAAGACCTGATCCCAGGCCAATTCCGACTACTCGAAACAGACCATCGAATAGTAATCCCAATGGAGTCCCCAATTCGAATTTTGGTATCAGCCGAAGACGTCCTACACTCATGAGCTATTCCAGCATTAGGTATTAAAATAGATGCCGTACCAGGACGACTAAACCAAACATCTTTTATTACATCCCGACCTGGGGTGTTCTACGGACAATGTTCTGAAATCTGTGGGGCTAATCACAGCTTTATACCAATTGTTGTAGAAGCCGTTCCACTAGAACATTTCGAAAACTGATCATCCCTTATACTTGAAGACACCTCACTAGAAAGCTAAATAGGGTTTAGCGTTAGCCTTTTAAGCTAAAGATTGGTGATTCCCAACCACCTCCAGTGATATGCCACAATTAAATCCCGCCCCATGATTTGCAATTCTTGTATTCTCGTGACTAATTTTCCTAACAGTAATTCCAAATAAAGTCCTAAGTCACACATTTATAAATGAAGTTACAGCGCTTAGCGCCGAAAAACTCAAATCAGACACCTGAAACTGACCATGGCACTAAACTTATTTGACCAATTTATAAGCCCCACATACCTGGGAGTCCCCCTAATTGCTATTGCACTCACCCTACCTTGAATACTGGTACCAACCCCAACCAACCGCTATCAAGCCAACCGTCTAGTGTCCCTTCAAAACTGATTTATTAAAACTTTTATATATCAACTATTAATACCACTAAACAAGGGAGGGCACAAATGAGCCATAATCTTAGTATCACTAATAATCTTTATTCTCACACTTAATATTCTAGGATTATTACCATATACGTTCACACCAACTACACAACTATCATTAAATATGGGCCTAGCTGTACCCCTTTGATTAGCTACTATTATTATTGGACTTCGAAATCAACCCACGGTAGCCCTAGGACACTTGTTACCAGAAGGCACACCAGTTCCCTTAATTCCAATTCTAATCATTATTGAAACTATTAGCCTATTCATTCGACCTTTAGCACTAGGAGTCCGACTAACTGCTAACCTAACAGCTGGTCACCTACTAATTCAACTAATTTCAACCGCAACAATTACACTAATGCCAATAATAGCCTCAGCAGCAGCACTAACCGCAATTTTACTAGTACTGTTAACCCTATTAGAGGTAGCAGTAGCCGTAATTCAAGCCTATGTCTTTGTCCTATTACTAAGCCTATATCTACAAGAAAACGTTTAATGACCCACCAAGCACATGCATATCATATGGTAGATCCCAGCCCATGACCCCTAACTGGTGCAGTAGCTGCTCTTTTAATAACATCAGGTCTAGCAATCTGATTTCACTTTCACTCCACAACATTAATAACCTTAGGATTAATTTTACTCCTACTTACAATATACCAATGATGACGAGATATTATTCGAGAAGGCACATTCCAAGGACATCATACACCTCCTGTTCAAAAAGGCTTACGATACGGTATAATCTTATTCATTACTTCAGAAGTATTTTTTTTCTTAGGATTCTTCTGAGCTTTCTACCACTCTAGTCTTGCCCCCACCCCAGAACTTGGAGGATGCTGACCCCCTACAGGCATTACAACACTAGACCCATTCGAAGTACCCTTACTCAATACTGCTGTCCTCCTAGCATCCGGTGTAACAGTAACATGAGCCCACCACAGCCTAATAGAAGGAGGGCGAAAACAAGCAATCCAATCCCTAACCCTCACAATTATCTTGGGTCTATATTTCACCGCCCTGCAAGCCATAGAATATTACGAAGCCCCCTTCACTATTGCAGATGGAGTATATGGCTCAACATTCTTTGTAGCAACAGGCTTTCACGGACTCCATGTTATTATTGGCTCATCTTTCCTAGCCGTCTGCTTATTCCGACAAGTCCGATATCACTTCACATCCGAACATCACTTTGGATTTGAAGCAGCCGCCTGATATTGACACTTTGTAGACGTCGTATGACTATTCCTATATGTTTCTATTTACTGATGAGGCTCATATCTTTCTAGTATTAAAAGTCAGTACAAGTGACTTCCAATCACCCAGTCTTGGTTAAAATCCAAGGAAAGATAATGAATTTAGTTATAACTATAATATTTATCTCCATAGCCCTCTCAGTTATCTTAGCTACAGTATCATTCTGATTACCTCAAATAAATCCAGATGCAGAAAAACTTTCCCCCTACGAATGTGGCTTCGACCCACTAGGATCAGCACGCCTACCATTTTCCCTACGATTCTTCCTAATCGCTATTTTATTTTTATTATTTGATCTAGAAATTGCCCTTCTACTCCCACTACCCTGAGGAAATCAACTGCCAGACCCATCCTACACACTTCTATGAGCCGCAACTGTATTAATCCTACTTACACTAGGCCTAATTTATGAGTGAATTCAAGGAGGCCTAGAGTGGGCTGAATAGGAAATTAGTCCAATTAAGACCTCTGATTTCGGCTCAGAAAACCACGGTTAAAATCCGTGATTTCCTTATGACACCAGTTTACTTCAGCTTCACCTCAGCATTTACCCTAGGACTAACAGGCTTAGCATTCCACCGAACTCACCTCATATCAGCCCTTTTATGCCTAGAAGGAATAATACTCTCCCTATTTATAGCCCTGGCACTCTGAATATTACAACTTGAGTCAACTGCCTTCTCTGCCGCCCCAATTCTTCTACTAGCCTTTTCAGCATGCGAAGCAAGTGCAGGCCTAGCACTACTAGTTGCCACAGCCCGAACCCACGGCACAGACCGCCTACAAGCCTTAAACCTACTACAATGTTAAAAATCCTAATCCCTACAATTATGCTTTTTCCAACAATTTGATTATCAGCCCCTAAATGACTTTGAACCACCACAACGCTCCAAAGTCTAATCATTGCTTTAACTAGCTTTACCTGAATTAAGTGGTCATCAGAAACAGGCTGAACAACATCAAACCTTTACATAGGTATTGACCCCTTATCAATACCATTATTAATCCTTACCTGTTGACTACTCCCATTAATAATCCTTGCCAGCCAACACCACATTAAAACAGAACCAATCAGCCGACAACGAATCTACATTACCCTTCTGGCCTCCTTACAAACTTTTCTAATTATAGCATTTGGAGCCACCGAAATCATCATATTCTACATTATATTTGAAGCAACCCTAATTCCAACCCTAATTATCATTACTCGCTGAGGAAACCAGGCTGAACGCCTCAGCGCTGGAACCTACTTCCTATTTTATACTTTAGCAGGCTCACTTCCATTATTAGTAGCCCTTCTTCTACTACACCAAAATATAGGAACCCTATCAATACTAACCATCCAATATTCACAACCACTTAACCTTAACTCCTGAGGAGATAAAATCTGATGGGCCGGATGCTTAATCGCATTCCTAGTAAAAATACCCCTATATGGGATTCATCTTTGACTACCAAAAGCCCACGTTGAGGCCCCCGTAGCAGGTTCTATAGTGCTAGCAGCAATTCTTCTAAAACTAGGAGGCTACGGCATAATACGTATAATAATTATCCTAGACCCCCTATCCAAAGACTTAATTTACCCAATTATTGCTTTGGCCTTATGAGGTGTAATCATAACAGGATCAATCTGTTTACGACAAACAGATCTAAAATCACTAATTGCCTACTCATCCGTAAGCCACATAGGCTTAGTAGCAGGAGGAATTTTAATCCAAACCCCATGGGGTTTCACCGGAGCATTAGTACTAATAATCGCCCATGGCTTAGTCTCATCCGCACTATTTTGTTTAGCAAATACAATATATGAACGAACCCATAGTCGAACAATAATTTTAGCTCGAGGACTACAAATTATTTTTCCACTAACAGCTACCTGATGATTCATCGCTAACCTAGCAAACCTAGCACTTCCCCCTCTGCCCAACCTAATAGGAGAATTAATAATTATTACAGCAATATTTAACTGATCTCCCTGAACCCTTGCCCTAACCGGGGCTGGAACATTAATTACTGCAGCCTACTCCCTATACCTATTTCTAATAACACAACGAGGTCCAGTCCCAAAACACATTATTAATATACAACCCTTTCACACACGAGAACACCTACTCATAGTACTCCACCTACTTCCAGTTATTCTCCTAATTACAAAACCCGAAATCATATGAGGTTGATGGTACTGTAGATATAGTTTAATACAAAACATTAGATTGTGGTTCTAAAAATAGAGGTTAAACCCCCCTTATCCACCGAAAGAGGCCCGTCGGCAGTAAAGATTGCTAACCCTTATTTCCATGGTTAAACTCCATGGCTCATTCACACAGCTTCTAAAGGATAATAGTTCATCCATTGGTCTTAGGAACCAAAAACTCTTGGTGCAACTCCAAGTAGCAGCTATGGTAAACATTATTATAACTACTACCCTACTATTAACACTAATAATTCTTATATGACCACTAATCACAACCTTAAACCCAAACCCTTTAAACCAAAACTGGGCCCTAAAACATGTCAAAACTGCCGTAAGCACCGCATTTTTCATCAATATTATTCCACTAACTATCTTTCTCGACCAAGGAACAGAAACTATTATCACCACATGAAACTGGATAAATATCATAAACTTCGACATCAACATCAGCTTTAAATTTGACCATTACTCATTAATTTTCACCCCAATTGCTCTATATGTAACATGATCTATTCTAGAATTCGCATCATGGTATATACACTCCGACCCCTATCTAAACCGATTCTTTAAATACTTACTATTATTTCTAGTAGCAATAATTATGCTAGTCACTGCCAATAACCTCTTCCAACTATTCATTGGTTGAGAAGGTGTTGGCATTATATCATTCCTACTAATCGGCTGATGACACGGACGAACCGACGCTAACACAGCTGCCCTCCAAGCTGTCATCTATAACCGAATTGGAGACATCGGACTAATTCTAGCAATAGCTTGAATCGCAACAAACCTAAACTCATGGGAAATTCCACAAATTTTCTTATTATCCAAAAACTTTGACATAACTCTACCACTAATAGGATTAATCTTAGCTGCTATGGGAAAATCTGCCCAATTTGGACTTCACCCGTGACTTCCATCAGCCATAGAAGGTCCAACCCCTGTCTCAGCACTACTCCACTCCAGCACAATAGTCGTCGCAGGAATTTTTCTACTTATCCGACTACACCCCTTAATAGAAAACAATCAATTAGCTTTAACTACATGTCTATGCCTGGGGGCCCTAACAACCCTCTTCACCGCCGCTTGTGCCTTAACCCAAAACGACATCAAAAAAATCGTAGCCTTTTCAACATCAAGCCAATTAGGCCTAATAATAGTCACAATCGGCCTCAATCAACCCCAACTAGCATTTCTACACATCTGTACCCACGCCTTCTTTAAAGCCATACTATTCCTCTGCTCCGGATCTATTATCCACAGCTTAAATGACGAACAAGACATTCGAAAAATAGGAGGTCTACACAAACTAATACCATTTACCTCATCCTGCCTTATCATTGGGAGTCTCGCACTCACAGGTATGCCTTTCTTAGCAGGCTTCTTCTCAAAAGATGCCATTATCGAAGCCCTCAACACTTCTTATCTAAATGCCTGAGCCCTAGCCCTAACCCTAATCGCAACATCCTTCACCGCAGTCTACAGCCTCCGAGTAATTTTCTTCGTAACTATGGGCTCCCCCCGATTCAATGCTCTGCCACCAATCAATGAAAACCACCAAGCAGTTACCGCCCCAATCGAACGCTTAGCCTGAGGAAGCATTATTGCAGGATTAATCATTACTCTAAATTTCTTACCAACCAAAACCTCCACAATAACCATACCCTTATCCCTCAAACTAGCAGCACTAATAGTAACAATTTTAGGCCTCATCATTGCCTTAACACTAGCCACAGCCGCCTCCAAACAAATTAAGATTATTCCTACCCTAAAGCTTCACAATTTCTCCAACATACTAGGCTTCTTCCCAAATATTACTCACCGCATCATGCCTAAACTAAATCTAGCCTTAGGAAAACAAGCCACTAAATTCGACCGCCAATGACTAGAAATTGGACCAAAAGGCCTGCATCCGCTATACCATTACCTTTCATCCCTTTTCGACAAAACCAGCACTAACATCATCAAGATTTACTTAACCTTCTACTTAATTTCCACAGCCCTAATTATTCTTTTAATTACCATATTCTAAACAGCCCGAAGAGCCCCACGACTTAAACCCCGAGTCAACTCCAACACTACAAAAAGACACAACAATAAAACTCATGCACATGTAATTAACATTCCACCACCAACAGAATACATTAAAGAAACCCCACCAGTATCTCCACGAACCATAAAAAATTCCTTAAACTCATCAACCACAATTCAACCCCCATATTCACTTCAAAACCACCACAACGCCACACCCACCCCCAACAAATACATCAAAACATAAACTTTAACCGACCCAGCCCCCCATGTCTCCGGAAACGGCTCAGCTGCCAAGGCAGCTGAATACGCAAATACTACCAACATTCCACCTAAATAAATTAAAAATAACATTAAACCAATCAATGACCCACCATGTCCAACCAACACACCGCACCCAACCCCTGCTGCCACAGCCAAACCTAACGCCGCAAAATACGGTGCAGGATTAGAAGCAACCCCAACCAACCCAACTACTAAACTTAACAAAAGCAAATCAAAAAAATATATCATAATTCTTACCAGGACTTTAACCAGGACTAATGACTTGAAAAACCACCGTTGTAACTCAACTATAAGAACACATGATCATCCGAAAAACCCACCCTTTATTTAAAATTATCAATGACGCACTAATTGATCTCCCCGCCCCATCTAACATTTCCGCATGATGAAACTTTGGCTCACTCCTCCTACTCTGCCTAATAATACAAATCTTAACCGGATTATTTTTAGCTATACACTATACCTCAGATATTTCCACTGCCTTCTCATCCGTAGCCCACATCTGCCGAGACGTAAACTATGGCTGAACTATTCGAAATTTGCACGCCAACGGAGCCTCCTTCTTCTTCATCTGTATCTACCTCCACATCGGCCGAGGATTATACTACGGCTCCTACTTATATAAAGAAACTTGAAACATTGGGGTAATCCTCCTACTACTTGTAATAATAACAGCTTTCGTAGGATACGTCCTCCCATGAGGACAAATATCATTTTGAGGAGCCACCGTGATTACAAATTTACTTTCAGCAGTACCCTACGTAGGAAATATATTAGTTCAATGAATCTGAGGGGGTTTCTCCGTAGACAATGCAACATTAACCCGATTTTTCGCATTTCACTTCCTCCTACCATTTGCAATTGTAGCTGCCACATTATTACATGCACTCTTCCTACACGAAACCGGATCCAATAACCCACTAGGCCTCAATTCTGACGCAGACAAAATCTCTTTCCACCCATATTTTTCATATAAAGACACTCTAGGATTTATTCTACTAACCACAGCCTTAGCATCATTAGCACTATTTTCACCAAACCTACTAGGAGACCCAGAAAACTTCACCCCAGCCAACCCATTAGTCACCCCGCCACACATTAAACCAGAGTGGTACTTCCTATTTGCATACGCCATCCTACGATCCATCCCTAACAAACTAGGCGGCGTCCTAGCATTACTGCTTTCAATCCTGGTACTTATAGTAGTACCCCTGCTACACACCTCCAAACAACAAGGACTAACCTTCCGCCCTATTGCACAATTTATATTCTGAGCACTAGTAGCAGACGTCGCAATCCTAACATGAATTGGTGGCATACCAGTAGAACACCCATTTATCATTATCGGACAAATTGCCTCAATCCTATACTTCTCACTATTCTTAATCTTAAATCCACTAATAGGCCTACTAGAAAATAAACTCCTAAACTTCAATTGCCCTAGTAGCTTAGCTATTAAAGCACCGGTCTTGTAAT